GAACTCTAAAAAAATATATGGAAATAAATTGCGTCCAATAGGATTTGAACCTATACCAAAGGTTTAGAAGACCTATGTCCTATCCATTAGACAATGGACGCTTTTCATTCTTCTTTTTTCCTTTTTATACTTTCATATCTTTTGTTTGGAAAAAAGAAGAAAAAAGAGTTTAATTGCATATTGTATGTGAGATAATTTCGGGAATGGTATATTCAGTATTCCTATATAACACATTATTATAATATTATAACTATATATAGTTATAATAGTTATAATATTATAATAAGATAAGAGGAATTTTATATTTAATATAAAAAGTGGGAAAGCGGATAGCGGGAATCGAACCCGCATCATTAGCTTGGAAGGCTAGGGGTTATAGTCGACGTCGATTCATTATTATGTTAACGTCTCTAATTCAAAACCGAACATGAAACTTTGGTTTCATTCGGCTCCTTTATGGAAGATGGGTAAATTCCCTAAGATGTGAACGAAATTAGAAAAAAAAAAGCGACCCATAACATCTATGTTGGCTTTTTGTCTGAATGCATTCAAAACGATTTGCTTTTTAGATGATCCCTCTAGAAGAGGGGGCTTATAACAACCCTTCTAGTTACTTCGTTCTCTATTTCTATTTTTAAAGAATCCTTAGGAAAAGTATTTTGTTTCTACCGAACTAAAACCATATCATATGTCGATGTTTTTAGTAAACCAAAGTCATCGTTTAATAGCTATATTTTGCTTCAATCTTCTCTATTCAAATCAAGAATTGAAGATTTAGTTACGATTAGAAATCCATCTTTCTATCTTCATCCATGGATCTTTTACTCATACTCATTCAATTGGTTCAAAAAATTATGTTTCGCAATTTCATAATCTAATTTTTTGATTTATAATTAACTTTTAGATATACAAATTACGAGAATTTATCTTTTTCCTCGATCTCTCATTGAGATGAGAAGTAGAGGTAAAGGACTAAATCCTTTTAAGAAATAAAGTTTTTTTGATCAGAATATAAATCAAATTGAAAGACCCCTTAATAGTTAAGGGTTTTAATAAAACGAATCACACTTTTACCACTAAACTATATCCGCTACAATGCAATTATTGTATATAAATATACTTTTTGTCGAACAAAGAAATTGGACGTAATTAAGATAGGATCAGAAAAGAGTCGTTAACATCCCATTAGACCTTTTTTTATCAGGGACCTTAATGAGATTAGAATGATATTCGAAAAATAAGGTACATTTAAATAACTAAATAACAAGTTATTTTTTTTTTTTCTGATTCGTTGGAGCAAAAACGGCCCGGCTAGGTATTGCTCTAGCCGGGCCGTTTTGCTGATACTGATAAAAGTTGTATATATCTCTGTAATAAAGCGAGATAAAGAACGATCTGTTTCAAGCCTTACTTTATGTCTAATGTAACATAGTAATTAGTCCTTTTCAATTGGGAGAGATGGCTGAGTGGACTAAAGCGGTGGATTGCTAATCCGCTGTGCGAGTTGTTCGTACCGAGGGTTCGAATCCCTCTCTTTCCCTTTCCCCGGATGACTTGATATTTAATTTATCTTTTTAATTTCTCGAACCTTTTTTATTTTTTCATAGTTAAACGTGTGGAATAGATAAAATCCTACGAAAAGTTAAAATCAAGCAAGTAAAATTAAAAACGCTTTTTTTATTCTTCACGTCCAGGATTACGTCCTGGATCATTAGACAGGAATCCGAAGATGAAGAGAGAAACAAAGAATATCACTACTGTGTAAACGAATAGTTTGAGAGTAAGCATTGCACAATCTCCAAGATCTTTTTTGGGAAAAAAGAGAATAGATTCTCCGTTTTTATATCACATATCCTATTTTGACACCAAAAACCGAAGCAGTGTTTATAGAAATATAAAAAAATTATCAGAAATTTATTTGTAATAAGAGTCTTTCATTACAAAAATTTTCTTTCATATCCACAATTTGATATTGTAGGGGAACTTAAGAAGGTTTTTCCTTGGCATTATAAAGAACCGGGATGGGGTGATCTGGATTTATCGTGGCTATCCAAGAATTTAAAATATTTGAATCTAAAATTTATACTGTAAAACTTATCTGATCTTATTAATTGTTATAACTTTTTTTCTCGAATTCGAATAACTCATGAATTTTTCTAGAATAGTATTAAAGATATCATCGAAAACTTACAGCAGCTTGCCAAACAAATGCTAAGAGAAAAAAGAGTAGGGGTATGACTGGCATAACATCTACGATTGGATTCAAAAAGGCGTAAGCCTCGGGCAATTTGGCAAATAAAAAATTACTCGAATAAATCGAATAAAGGACAGAATTAAGACAGACCAAACTAAAGATATTAAGCATAACAAACATTTTATTCTTCGAACTAATTGTATTTTGATTGAGTTTTTAATATAAAATAAATAGAAAAATTAAAAAAGTAAGGTAAGGTATATCAAAAAATTTCTATTTGTCTTTGAATTATCCCAATCAAAAATCCTTCACTTCTCAAACTCAAAATAGAAGAGAGTAGAAGAAATTATACTTTCATACAATATTTTAATTGAATTATCTGTAATGATCAATGAATTTAGTTTCATTATATATTTACACGTGTCAAAATCCTAGCAACACTTTAATCTATTCCAGAGATATTTGGACCAGAATTGACGAACAACCAATAACAATATAAGTTTTATTAGTGTTAATAGAAATCTAAATGGGGCGTCGCCAAGTGGTAAGGCAGCGGGTTTTGGTCCCGCTATTCGGAGGTTCGAATCCTTCCGTCCCAGAATGCGAACGTACTCATACTCATTTCGTCAGAATAAAGATTCTTTTTTTTTTTTAACTTTCCATGTAAGGTAAGGGTTTAATATTGGATATAATATGATTCTTGTTTATGATTTTTAATGATTCAGAAAGGAATCATATCTTTTTCACAAACTAAGTCGAGTTCCAATCAAACGGCATTCGGATGTAAGTAAATGAATCTATTTATGATTCCGGAATATAAATGAATAAGAACACGAGAATAGTTTGATCCCTTTAATATTTAATATATTGAAGTTAGTTACTTAGAAAAATCTGACGTCTTATATCTATTTGAATTTTCAATGTTTCATTCTGAATTGCAATACTAAATAAAAGACCCTCTATTCCGATTTCTTATTCCTTATACCATAAATTGAACTTAAATGAGGCAGTTAAATTATTAATGATTCAATTTGCAACGAAATATGATGATCAAACGGAGTCTTTATTATATTCAAATAATGATGTCGAAGTAGTCAATTTTTCAATTAAATTTAATGAAGTCCTTGGTATTCAAAGAAATATAAGGTTGGTGAATCTGACTTATCAAATAACTTGAAGATACAGATTAAAAAAGAACTCATTTATTCGTATTTATTTATTTATTTTAAAATATAAAATAAATACGAATAAATATTCAATTAAAGGGTAAATTATTGCTGAGACTTCTTCAGAAAAATATATATATATATACTTATCCATATCCATATATATATATAATATAGCAAAGAAGAAAATAAGTATGGATTTATATGTATTGGGTGCTAGTTAAATCAATGACTATTCACGATTCCATAATTGAATCAATTTCATATCGGTTTCAAATTAGAGGAATGTTATGGTAAAACTTCGTTTGAAACGATGTGGTAGAAAGCAACGTGCGACTTGAAGGACATGATTAGCCGTGGAGATTCTTACATCCACCATTTTTTATTTTATATCGAAATGAAGATGCTCTTAGCTCGACATTGTTTGTTCCGTTCACTATAACCCTCATTTTTGTTGGGTTTTAATCTAAATAAATAGTACATGATGGAGCTCGAGTAGAAAGTCTTAATTAATTTCTCGGGGGCAAAGATCTAGGGTTAGTGCCAATCAATAAGTTGTAACAACTTCGTAAGTATCTTTTTGATATATAAATTGTATTGTAATGTAAAGGGTCCAGCAAGTTTCAAATTCAAAAGGAAAATTTATTGGACTTGATAAAAATCTTTAGATCAAAAGTGCATCACGCAAGAATCGACCGTTCATATGATTCTTTTATATAAAGAAATCCACCCCAAACAAAAAGGTATGTTGCTGCCGTTTTGAAAGGATTAAGGAGCGCCGAAGTAGTGTCTAAACCTAATGATTCAAAGCAAAGATAAAAGATCCTGAAACAAGGAAAGCCCGTTTTCGATTGTCTCAACAGCTGGACTGTATTCGAGTTAAAAATTAAAATAAATTATAAACGAGACAAAAATAAATGGAGGGTTAGAGACCACTCAATAAAAATAAAAAAAAAAATGCTTAAGGATTTTACTTTGAGCGATTTTAAAGTTATCCAACTTGAGTTATGGGTATGAATGATTTTTTATTTTTGAAAAATAAAAAAATCATGATATAATGGATTTAATGAGTTTATGAACCTATTTGGCATTCTAATTAGATACATAGACATAACTTCGAATCATTTTTTCTCGAGCCGTATGAGGAGAAAACTTCCTATACGTTTCTAGGGGGGGGGTATTGCTCATATACATCTATCCCAATGGGCCGTCTATCGAATCGTTGCAATTGATGTTCGATCCCGAAGAGAAGGAAGCGAGATTCGCAAAGTGGGTTTTTATGATCCGATAAAAAATCAAACTTATTTGAATATTCCTGCTATTCTATATTTCCTTCAAAAAGGCGCTCAGCCGACGCGAACCGTTCATGATATTTTAAATAAGGCGGAGGTTTTTAAGTAACTTCGCAGTAATTAAAGGAAATTCAATTAATGAAATACAATCAATTAATGATTGACAAATAGGAAAGTGGGGTCAATTCATATATAGCTTTGTATAAACCTTTTCTACTATTCTTCCTTTTTTTGCTCTATTCATATGCACTTATTATTGCTTCTTTAAAATCCTATGTTCTATAACAACAAAAATATATTTTTGTTGTTATAGATATAAGATGGCTAGAAAAAAGATCAAGTGAATAA